ATGTAAGGGTCAGAGTTATTTTGGAATGTACTAGTTGTTGTGCCCGAAATGGTGTCAATAAAGAATCGCCGGGTATTTCTAGATATATTACTCAAAAGAATCGACACAATACACCCAGTCGATTAGAATTGAGAAAATTTTGTCGTTATTGTCAGAGGCATACGATTCATGGGGAAATAAAGAAATAGATCGAACAGAACATGTGTGCAATCTTTTCCAACCCAAAGAGCAGAAAGAGGAAGAACATATATACATATATATATCAATATAATAATATAATAATAATACAAAATAATACAAATTAGAAATCAAAATTATAAATTATACAAATAAAACCCTATTTCGGTCAGATCTTAAATTAATAAAGAAATAAATTTTTGAAATAAGGACTAAACCATGGATAAATCTAAGCAACCTTTTCGTAAATCCAAGCTCTCCTTTCGTCGGCGTTTGCCCCCAATTGTATCGGGGGATCGAATTGATTATAGAAACATGAGTTTAATTAGTCGATTTATTAGTGAACAAGGAAAAATATTATCTAGACGAGTAAATAGATTGACCTTGAAACAACAACGATTAATTACTATTGCTATAAAACAAGCTCGTATTTTATCTTCGTTACCTTTTCTTAATAATGAGAAACAATTTGAGAGAGCCGAATCGATTCCTAGAACTGTGGGTCCTAGAGTCAGAAAAAAATAGGCATATTCCTCGATTGCCTCAAAACTCCAATCGGAATTCAAGCTCAAATGGATTGGATGTTTTGCTCGAAAAGGCCCAGAATGCAGAAAAGGAGGGATAAGCAATTTTTTTTTTATTGAAGCATGTTCGTTCATTCCTACTACTTATCTTAATTTTATCTCAATTTAGTTTATTCTATACTTCCCGGAGTTCATTCTCCGGGGAATTCTTGTTCAATCATTCCTGTATATTACTTCATAATTAGAATTTCCTTTAGTTGATGATTTTTTTTGAAATCATGTAAAGACAATTCTTATTTGATATAGCTATTTGTGCAAGTATTTTACGATTAAGAAGCAATTGCCCCTTGTACAGATTGTGCATTAATCTACTATAACTATAGAATACTTTAATATCGCGAGTTACTGCATTTATCCGAGTGATCCACAAACGACGAAAATTTCTCTTTTGTATGCCCCTATCTCGATGAGAAGAAACCAAAGCTCTCATTTTAAGTTGAGTAATTGTTCGCGTAAGTCTTGAATGAGCCCCTCTAAAGGTTGATGCAAATAAACGAATTTTTGTTCGACGTCTCCGAGCTGTATACCCTCGTTTAACTCTGGTCATTGAATCAAATTAAACTTTAATGAATAACTAATTGAATTCTCTTCTTTCAGTCATTATTTGTCCCCCCGGTCGATTAATAACAAAACGAATTATTCCGATATATAAAATATAAATTCCAATGGCTTTTGCTACTATGACCTTCCCAACCATTATTTTTTATTCTTTCCAGGCCAGACATTTAGTTTACCTGGAAATAAAAAATTTTACCGAATACTAAAAAAAAAATAGTGGGTTCCATCGTTTCTATGGTTACTTCTTAAACGGTGAGGCCCTCTCTATGCGCCGGAGCCTCGTCTCTCATTTAATAAAATGGTATTGTTAACTTGTATAGTTCACATTCTTTGGCTCTACCCATCAATTATACAGTAATAGGTCTTTTCACAATAAGAGCTATCCATACAGTGACGGCATTTAATTATGAAAGTTGGCTAGGTAGCTGACCCTGTTAGTCCGTTCTTTCAAGAATGTGAGCATAACCTTTTTGTTTTGCTTCTTATCCTATCCTTAAAATACCATTTCCTCCGCTTAATGGATAACCATTTGCTACCAATGGAGAATTGCTTCTCATCTCAAATCGAGATGATTGGATTTGCACCAATGAAAACCATAAATTCTATACACAATACACAAGAAACAATAAGGGTATAATCATTGATACTGTCTCATTTGCTCAAGCTCATGATCTGAACGAGTCGCACATACACCCTAGTACATGTTCCTCGACGCTGAGGACATCCTCGAAGAGCGGGAGATTTCGTGACATTTCTTATTGGCTGTCTTGTATTTCTAATAAGTTGTTTAATAGTTGGCATGTCGGATATATATAATTATATTATAGAATGGGTTGGTTTAGATCTATCTTAACCTTATTTATGATTGATGATTATGAATTATTTCGATTCAATATCAAATCATGAAAAATTTAAATGGTGGTTGAAAATAAAACGGGATCATGGATTTACACGAAATCCGAAGTATTTTCATTTTCAACCGCTACAAGATCAACAATGCCATAGGCTTGGGCTTCTGTTGCCGACATAAAAACATCTCTTTCCATATCTTCGGATACAACCCACAAAGGGTTGCCCGTTCTTTGTACATAAACTTTAGTGAGGGTTTCGCGAAGTTTCAGCAGTTCTTCCGCTTCCAGGATAAATTCTCCTGCCTGTGCCTCATAAAAAGAACTAGCAGGTTGGTGAATCATAACCCTGATGATATTGATATAACATCATGAATGGTTCTTCTATCTCGTATTATGAAATTAAAGGAATAAAAAAATAGAATTGAACAACCGTACAGGCACTTTTTGTGCATTGCATACGGCTCTGTAATGGAATTTATTACCCACTTCCATTCCATAGCCATAGAAGAAGAATAAGGGAAGAAATAGAATCTATCCAATCCAGTCAGATCGTTGAATAATCCATTTACCATCCTTCTTTTCATAAGAGTCAAAAAATACTACGATGGTTCTGTTGCTTTATATTATATTAGATATTTATATATTTATCTCGTCCGTGATTTGGCAATCCCAAAGTGTCTTTCTGATATGACAAAAAAGATTTGTGACGCTAAAATGTCCTCTCGACACATAAGATCAAATCGGAAATAAAGGTTAAGGTTATTTCATACTACTATCTCGATATAAAATCTCATGTTATAAAAAAACAATAATGGTTTGTTCATATCGAACTCAAAGTGCCATGCTATTATTACTTAAATTTTTCCTAATTCTATTATTTATATTTGATATTTTGATATGGCGAAGGCATAGTCTTTTTTTTTTTTTTCAATAAAAACTCATTGGCGCCAAGCGTGAGGGAATGCTAAACGTTTGGTAATTTCTCCTCCAACCAGAATGAAAGATCCCATTGAAGCAGCTAATCCCATGCATATTGTATGTACATCGGGTGGCACAAATTGCATAGTATCATAAATGGCTATTCCTGGTATTACCCATCCACCGGGAGAGTTTATAAACAAATAAAAATCCCTAGTATTATCTTCTATACTGAGATATACCATGAGACCCACAAGTTGATTTGAGATCTCGCTATCAACTTCTTGGCCTAAAAAAAGTAATCTTTCTCGATAAAGTCGGTTGATTAGGACAAAATAAAATAGTATCCCTTAAGAACCGTACGTGCACCTTTGGATGCATACGGTTCCTAAAATTAAATTACGAAAAAATCAATCAATGTATCAATTCTAGTCTTAATTTCTTTTTTTTTTTTTTTTTAACAGGTTTTTGATTTTATTAAACTAACCTCTCATTGATGTATTATTTCATCGAGATTCAAATCACGATGTGATTTTCTTGTTCCTGAATGGGCCCTTTCAATTCTTTTAGGTTGGTGTTCTACTCCGGGTAAAGATCTGTCCGAATTATATTTGCACATATAGGGCAAATTATCTCAGTACCGCTTCTTTTTTTTTCAAAATCAATTTTCATGCTTTCCCTCAAACTATTACATGTATTCATGTATTTATTATATATTTTATTCTATGCCATTGAATGGCAGTTTGAGATCATTCCTACTAATATTAATATATAGAAAGCATAAATTTAAATAAAGAATGTTTATGATACAATATAGTAATCATATATATTACCAATTTGATATTTTCTGAACGGAGCCTGGATACTTTATTTTATCGTTCCAAGTTAACCATAAATTTTTTATAGTATTGATCCCCAATATAAATCGATCTAATTGCACTTCACGCTCCGAATAATTGATGGTTCAATCAAAATTTCTTGGGCGAAACGGAGGATATCTCGATCGGTGAAGAGAACGGGTAAACCCCATATGACCTAATATATCTGACAAGCCGCACTATACGTCAACCCAAACTGCATCTTCCTCTCCAGGACTCCGAAAAGGGACTTTTGGAACACCAACGGGCATTAAATTAAATAAAAAGTTAAGTACTATACTTCACTTTAATATGGAAACGTACCAATATTGTCTTCATTTTTTTTTTTTTTTTCTGTTTATTCTATATGAATAAAGAACACATTTTCACGAACAGGTCGATCATTTGAATGATAAACAAGTATCTATGCATTCATTCTCCAAAAACTCCAAAAAGGGGGCCAAGCCCCATTGCGTATTGGTACTTATCGGGTATAGAATAGATCTGCTTCTCTTTGTTCTTACAAACAAAATTGTTCCATTATTTTCAACGAAACGAAATAAATCTTAACCCTTTCTTATACAAAATATACTGAAAGGTTAGGTACATAACATACATAGTGATAGTCTTTTCCAATGCGATAAAGTTACATAGTGTCATTTTTCTTTGATATTTGATAAAAAGGGGTATTTCCATGGGTTTGCCTTGGTATCGTGTTCATACTGTCGTATTGAATGATCCCGGCCGGTTGCTTTCTGTCCATATAATGCATACGGCTCTAGTTTCTGGTTGGGCCGGCTCGATGGCTCTATACGAATTAGCAGTTTTTGATCCTTCTGACCCGGTTCTTGATCCAATGTGGAGACAGGGTATGTTCGTTATACCCTTCATGACTCGTTTAGGAATAACCAATTCATGGGGTGGGTGGAGTATTTCAGGAGGAACTATAACGAATCCGGGTATTTGGAGTTACGAAGGTGTGGCAGGGGCACATATTGTGTTTTCTGGCTTGTGCTTCTTGGCAGCTATCTGGCATTGGGTATATTGGGACCTAGAAATATTCTCTGATGAACGTACGGGAAAACCTTCTTTGGATTTGCCCAAGATCTTTGGAATTCATTTATTTCTCTCAGGGTTGGCTTGCTTTGGCTTTGGTGCATTTCATGTAACAGGCTTGTATGGTCCTGGAATATGGGTGTCCGATCCTTATGGGCTAACTGGAAAAGTACAATCTGTAAATCCAGCGTGGGGCGCGGAAGGTTTTGATCCCTTTGTTCCGGGAGGAATAGCCTCTCATCATATTGCAGCGGGTACATTGGGCATATTAGCGGGTCTATTTCATCTTAGTGTCCGTCCGCCTCAACGTCTATACAAAGGATTACGTATGGGCAATATTGAAACTGTACTTTCCAGCAGTATCGCTGCTGTTTTTTTCGCAGCTTTCGTTGTTGCTGGAACTATGTGGTATGGTTCAGCAACTACCCCAATCGAATTATTTGGCCCCACTCGTTATCAGTGGGATCAGGGATACTTCCAGCAAGAAATATATCGAAGAGTTGGCACGGGACTAGCAGAAAATCTTAGTTTTTCGGAAGCTTGGTCTAAAATCCCCGAAAAATTAGCTTTTTATGATTACATTGGTAATAATCCGGCAAAAGGGGGATTATTCAGAGCAGGCTCAATGGACAGCGGGGATGGAATAGCTGTTGGATGGTTAGGACACCCCATCTTTAGAGATAAAGAAGGCCACGAGCTTTTTGTACGTCGTATGCCCACTTTTTTTGAAACATTCCCCGTAGTTTTGGTAGACGGAGACGGAATTGTGAGAGCCGATGTTCCTTTTAGAAGGGCGGAATCAAAGTATAGTGTCGAACAAGTAGGTGTAACTGTCGAGTTCTATGGTGGCGAACTCAATGGAGTCAGTTATAGCGATCCTGCTACTGTGAAAAAATATGCTAGACGCGCCCAATTAGGTGAAATTTTTGAATTAGACCGAGCTACTTTGAAATCTGATGGTGTTTTTCGGAGCAGTCCAAGGGGTTGGTTCACTTTTGGGCATGCTACATTTGCTTTACTCTTCTTTTTCGGACATATTTGGCATGGCGCTAGAACCTTGTTCAGAGATGTTTTTGCTGGTATTGATCCGGATTTGGATACTCAAGTAGAATTTGGAGCATTCCAAAAGCTTGGAGATCCAACTACAAAAAGACAAGTAGTCTAATAAAATATTACTCTGGTATCTTTCGCCTCTACTTTTTTTTATTTGATGACATAAGGTTAAGGTACCAGAAAATTTTGACTTGATTGATCGCCATTTTTTCTTTTATTTTTTCCCTCTTTCCCTTATAGTAAATGATCTCAAATTAATAGGTGTGGAAGCTATAATTGTAAACCACGATCGAATCTATGGAAGCATTGGTTTATACATTCCTCTTAGTCTCGACTTTAGGGATAATTTTTTTCGCTATCTTTTTTCGAGAACCACCTAAGGTTCCGACTAAAAAATGAAATTATTTTTCATCATCTCCATTTTAAGTTTTAAGTAAGGAGCCCACCATTGGTAGGCTCATTATTTAAATTAGTCCCCGTGTTCTTCGAATGGATCTCTTAATTGTTGAGAGGGTTGCCCAAAAGCGGTATATAAGGCGTACCCAGTAAAGCTTACAAGTAAACCAGATATGAAGATGGCGACTAGGGTTGCTGTTTCCATTTCTAGATAATTTAAGGATCACAATGGATCTACAATAAGATCGTTTATTTACAACTACAACGAAAAGGTATACAAAGTCAACAGATCTTAACCAATCATTAAATAAGATTTATGGCTACACAAACCGTTGAGGAGAGTTCTAAATCTCAGCCACGAAAAACTAATGTAGGAAATTTATTGAAACCATTGAATTCGGAATATGGTAAAGTAGCTCCGGGCTGGGGGACTACACCCCTTATGGGAGTCGCAATGGCTTTGTTTGCGATATTTCTATCTATCATTTTGGAAATTTATAATTCATCTGTTTTACTGGATGGAATTTCGATGAATTAGGTTCCTAAGGACTATATATAAAGTCTTAGTTCTAGGTTTTCAATAAAAAAAAGTACTTAAGACTCAGATTTCTAGACCATTCTGGTAGTTCGACCGTGGAATTTTTTTGTTTCGGTATTTCCGGAATATGAGTGTGTGACTTGTTACAATTGATCCTATTGATAATACAGAGAATAGTCTGTCATCTCTATCAAGATGATTCTACCTCGTTGGATATTTATTCTAGTATCTGGAGCACGAAATATAAATATTATAGAATAGATCAAGAAAAGAAATATTTGAACTATGATTCATACCTACTATTCAGTCAGACCTCGCGACCGGACTCAAAAAAATGCAAATTAGGTATTTTCTAAATCAAACGCTTTTTCTTCCTTCAGACTGAATTGGGTTGACGAACATCCTTTTTTTAGATTTTGTTGAGTTATTAATTACATGCATTCATTGAAATTGGATAAGTGATGATCAAATGGTTCTTACTCAGAGAACCTTTGCGTTTAGCGCGGGTTTTATTAAATCATCGTGGTTCTTAGTATGAATCTGAGGTTTCAATTGATTCACAGGGTCTCAACAAGGGAATTCCTATCAATAACTAGTAAAACAAGAGTCAATCCGCATTATTACATTATTACGCAAAAAACAAAAATAATAGGAAAGAGAAGATTCAAGAGGCCTTTATTTTAATTTAACAATTAACATAAAAAAAAAAAAAGAACAGGGGAGCCAACTTGATATTTTTGGCATTATCATCACAAAGAAGAGATTCCGGATTTTTGTTATTTCGTATCTTTGGGGCAAATTGAATCAAGTGGCTTATTTGAACTTTATATTATACATATCCGTTAAAATCGGTATTTGATTTGTGTTGTTTCTGCTTGAGCCGTACGAGGTGAAATTCTCATATACGGTTCTCAGGGGGGGTCTGTTACCTATCCCAATAAAGTATATGATTGGTTCGAAGAACGTCTCGAGATTCAGGCGATTGCAGATGATATAACTAGTAAATATGTTCCTCCTCATGTCAACATATTTTATTGTCTAGGGGGGATCACACTTACTTGTTTTTTAGTACAAGTAGCTACGGGTTTTGCTATGACTTTTTATTATCGTCCAACCGTTACAGAGGCTTTTTCCTCTGTTCAATACATAATGACTGAGGCTAACTTTGGTTGGTTAATCCGATCAGTTCATCGATGGTCAGCAAGTATGATGGTTCTAATGATGATTTTGCATGTATTTCGTGTGTATCTCACAGGGGGATTTAAAAAACCCCGCGAATTAACTTGGGTTACAGGTGTGATTCTGGCCGTATTGACTGCGTCTTTTGGTGTAACTGGTTATTCTTTACCTCGGGACCAAATAGGTTATTGGGCAGTAAAAATTGTGACAGGAGTACCTGACGCGATTCCTGTAATAGGATCACCTTTGGTGGAGCTATTACGCGGAAGTGCTAGTGTGGGCCAATCCACTTTGACTCGTTTTTATAGTTTACACACTTTTGTATTGCCTCTTCTTACTGCCGTATTTATGTTAATGCACTTCCCAATGATACGTAAGCAAGGTATTTCAGGTCCTTTATAGAGAAGATAGATCATCTAAATTTTGATCATATATCATTTCGGGGAGGAAGAAAAAATAGTCTTGTATTTCATTGCTACAAATATGGATTATTTAAAAATAAGACATGTTTTTTGGATACCTCTCTTCAACTCTGAAGTATTGTATTCCTTATTTGATACCAAATAGTTGAAGTGGATTCTCTAAAGAGAAGATGGATTATGGGAGTGTGTGACTTGAACTATTGATTGGGCCATGCAGATATATGATTTTATCTGCCACGTTGGAATTCACAACCAAATAAAATGTGTCTCCGCATCCAACCACCACGTAAGTCCCCCTACTATAACTATAAGTAGGGATATGCCGGTTCACTTGAGGAGAATTTTTTCTATGATCATACCCGAATCATGTCATGTATGAGCAGGCTCCGCAAGATCCCGTAGAATAGAAGCATAGAATAAATAATGTGGCACGACCCAATGTTGTATCTATTCCACTTATTTATTTGAATTTTATTTATAGTATAGAAATGCATTCATTTCCTCCGCATTGATCCAGATCTATGATACTATCGGAGTGAAATAAGGGATCTAAGGAAGAATGGAGGCTATACTTTATTAGTAACAAGTAAATACTTTGTTTGTATTTAAGAAAATCGAGATGTTGCGGGGATAAACATCAATCAAAAGACATGAGACAATCCAAAAAGCACTTGATCATGATCAAATTTGTAAGCCTACTTGGATATTGAGCATTTATCCGTAAGAATTTAATTCTTTGCAATGAATAATTGCAACTTCGGAAAATTGAACTAGGTATTTCTTACATTGAGTCATTATATATTAATATATAGCTATATAGCGCGGATATGTGTGAAATATATATTTTTTATACGGATCTACTTCTATTTGATTCTTGCTCGAGCCGGATGATTAAAAATTATCATGTCCGGTTCCTTCGGAGGATGGATTCCTAAGAATTAAGAATTCACCTATCCCAATAACAAAAAAACCTGATTTGAATGATCCTGTATTAAGAGCTAAATTGGCTAAAGGGATGGGGCATAATTATTATGGAGAACCCGCATGGCCCAATGATCTTTTATATATTTTTCCGGTAGTAATTCTAGGTACTATTGCGTGTAACGTGGGCTTAGCGGTTTTAGAACCGTCAATGATTGGTGAACCGGCGGATCCATTTGCGACTCCTTTGGAAATATTACCTGAATGGTACTTCTTTCCCGTATTTCAAATACTCCGTACAGTACCCAATAAGTTATTGGGTGTTCTTTTAATGGTTTCAGTACCAACGGGATTATTGACAGTACCCTTTTTGGAGAATGTCAATAAATTCCAAAATCCATTTCGTCGTCCAGTAGCTACAACAGTCTTTTTGATCGGTACCGTAGTAGCTCTTTGGTTAGGTATTGGAGCAACATTACCTATTGATAAATCCCTAACTTTAGGTCTTTTTTAAATTCAAATGGATTCAACTTTGAAATACCGTGTATAAGTGTATAAGTATTAAGTATCTAGGGAAGATTGACTTTGAAGCAAGACTATTCCTTAGATACATTAATTAGATTATACTCCATTCTGAGCTGAGTACGGATCGTGCTGAAGATTAAAAACTAAATTTCTAATTTTGATTGAGATTTTATTTATATATCTTTTTATTTGNNCAAATAAAAAGATATATAATCTATAATAGATTTCAAATTTAAAATAAAAATTTTTTATTAGGTAAATCGATTGCGAAATGCTTTTGTAGGGTGTCTAATATTTGTTTTACATCTTCTATGCGAAAATATTCAATTCTCATAAGGTCTTCTTGACTATTACTCAAAAGGTCCAATAATGTATGTATATTGGACCTTTTGAGACAATTATAGGTCCTGGAAGGCAATTCTAATTGGTCAATAAAAATACATTTCAATGGAATTCTTTTTTTGTTTTTATTAAAATTAGTTAATCTATCTTGAAAGGTAAAAGGGGGTAAAGTAAACCGGTTTTTATTTTCTGTGAAATTAATGCCCTCTTCCTCTGTATGTAGAAAAGGAATAAATAAATCAATCAAATTACGAGAAGCTTCATAAAGTGCTTCCTTAGGAGTTAAACTCCCATTCGTCCATATTTCTAGAAAAAGTATCTCTTGTTTTTCATTCCCATCCCCATAAGAATGAATACTATGATTTGCATTTCGAACAGGCATGAATACAGCATCTATAGGGTAACTTCCATCTTGAGAGTTATTTGTGGGTTTCATACGATATCCGCGATTCCTATTAATTTGTAATTTAATACACAAATCAATTGGTTCCGTAAGGTTAGCTATATGCTGTGTCGTGTCAACTATTTCTACAGAAAGTGGTGAGATGATATCTTGAGCGGTTACGTGTCTAGGACCTCTGACGCAAATAGATGCATCTCTAATTCCATATAGGTTACTTCTCAATACAATTTCTTTCAAATTTATTAAGATTTCGTGGACTGATTCTTTAATACCTACTATTGTCGAATATTCATGTGTTACCTTCTCAGATTTTGCACGTGTGATACATGTTCCTTCTATTTCTCCAAGTAAAGCCCTTCGCATAGCGATACCTATGGTATCGGCTTGACCTTTTATAAGCGGGGACAGAATGAAACGACCATAATAAAGACGCTTACTATCTATTCTTGATTCAACACACTTCCACTGTAATGTTCGAGTGGACCCTCCTACTTCCTCTCGAACCATACTAAATATTGTTATTTAATCAGATTATTGAATTATTTATTTCTCTTGAAATCCATTTAATTCTTATTCCTACACACGTCTTTTTTTAGGAGGTCGACATCCATTATGTGGCATAGGTGTTACATCGCGCACGAAACTTAATAGTAGACCACTTCTACGGATGGCTCGTAATGCTGCATCTCTTCCAAGACCGGGTCCTTTTATCATAACTTCTGCTCGTTGCATGCCCTGATCAACTACTGTACGAATAGCATTTATAGCTGCTGCTTGAGCCGCATAAGGTGTCCCTCTTTTTGTGCCTTTGAATCCAGAAGTACCCGCGGAGGCCCAAGAAACTACCCGCCCTCGTACATCTGTAACAGTTACAATGGTATTGTTGAAACTTGCTTGAACATGAATAACACCTTTTGGTATTCTACGTCCATTCTTACGCGAACCAATACGCCCATTCTTACGCGAACTAATTCTTGGGATAGGTTTTGTCATATTTTATCATCTCATAAATATGAGTCAGAAATATACGGAAAGATACGGAGATATCCATCTCATGTTAAAACAGATTCTTTTACACTTACACGGGTCCTTCTTTTTATTTTAGAAAGTTCTTTATTTAGTTTAGAAAGATATTTAGTTTAGAAAGATTACCCTTGTCTCTGTTTATGTCTCGGATTGGAACAAATCACTATAATCCGTCCACGCCTACGGATAAGTCGACATTTTTCACAAATTTTACGAACAGAAGCCCTTATTTTCATATTTCTTATTCCTTACTTTAATTCTAAATTTATTCCTTGGAAAATAAGTTTATTTCTTTTTGTTAATTTCAAATTGTATCCTCACGAAAGTAATGTTTAAAAAAATCAACTAAAAGTTTGAATCCTTGTTGCGAATTCTATAAATTATACGTCTCCCGTAAGTTAGAGAGAAAATTAAGATAACAGGAGGAAGGGATGTAAGATCACCATATATAACACAAAATTTCTCCCCCAATTTTTTCTAGTCGAGCTTCTCGATCTGTCATTATACCTCGAGAAGTAGAAAGAATTACAATTCCCATTCCACCTAAAATTTTAGGAATTCGTTGATAGTTGGAATAGATTCGTAGACCTGGTCGGCTGATACGTTTTAAAATAGTTCGATATATTCCCTTTCGAGTCCTTCTATGTCGTAGGGTTAAAACCAAGAAACATTTGTTACTTTCCTGATGTTTACGAACGTTTTCGATAAAACCTTCTCGTAGAAGTATTTTCACAATGTTTTCGGTAATATTAGTAGATGCTATTCGAACCGTTCTTTTTTTATCCATGTCAGCATTTCTTATAGAAGTTATTATATCGGCAATAGTATCCTTACCCATGGTGAACTATAATTATTGGTACCCCCTAATTTTGATATAATCAACATGTTTTTTATTTTAAAATTTTTTTTTATAATAAAAAATTCAATTTATATTTTATATTAATTAAAAATATATGCGTGATACACAATCTACTAATTGACTTGACCCCTCTCGGATACCCCGCTATATCATAGTTAAATATACTATTAGTATTTATAATACCTCAGGAGCTAATGAAACTATTTTAGTAAAGTTCAACTGTCTCAATTCCCGAGCGATTGCACCAAAAACTCGAGTTCCTTTTGGATTTCCTTCTTGATCAATAACAACCGCGGCATTGTCATCATATCGTATTATTATGCCGTTGTCACGTTTGAGTTCTTTACATGTACGCACAATTACAGCCCTAATAACTTCTGATCTTTCTAAAGGCATATTTGGTACTGCTTCTTTGATTACGGCAACAACAACGTCACCAATATGAGCATATCGTTGGTTACCAGCTCCTAAGATTCGAATACACATCAATTTTCGAGCTCCACTATTATCCGCTACATTCAAAAGAGTCTGAGGTTGAATCATATCATTTTTATTTTAATCTGTTATTTCGTTGCAAAAGAAAAAAAATAAAAAGAAATATTGTCTGTCTAAAAAAAAAATAAATCTATATTTTTTAATCATCGCCTTTCTTTTTATTTATGCATCCCTATCCCTCAATAACGAATTGAGTTCGTATAGGCATCTTACGCGCAGCTATTTTAATAGCTGCTCTGGCTACAGTTTCTGATACTCCGCCCATTTCATAAAGTATTCGACCCGGTTTAACAACGGATACCCAATATTCGGGGGCCCCCTTCCCCGAACCCATACGTGTTTCTGCAGGTCTTACTGTAACAGGTTTGTCGGGAAATATACGTACCCATATTTTTCCGCCACGACGCGCATATCGTGTCATTGCTCGTCGTCCTGCTTCTATCTGTCTAGCCGTGATCCAAGCGGGTTCAAGTGCTTGAAGAGCGTATCCGCCGAAACAAATATGATTGCCTCGAAAAGATATTCCCTTCATTCTTCCTCTATGTTGTTTACGAAATTTTGTTCTTTTGGGGTTATAGTTGATGGTTCTTTATTAATTAAATTCCATCTCTACTGCAGAACCGGACATGAGAGTTTCTTCTCATCCGGCTCCTCGCGAATGAAATGATTCATTAATATTACTACGGGTTTCGCGGGCGAATATTAACTCTTTCGTGCTTTATTCGTCGGGTCAGACCTTTTACTTTTAGAATAAATAAATTTGTTCTTGGTTCGTTCCGCCATCCCCCCCAATGAATCATTAGGATTCATTTGTTTTCAATGGAATCTTATGCAATCATGGGTTCTGTCGTTCCTATAGCCTCTTCGTTAATGGTTAGGCCCAAACTTCGCAATGGAGCCCCAACAAAATTTGTTCCTGAGTCAATTTTCTTAGTTTCTATTAACCCAAGGCTCTTTATCAATAATTTTTAATTATTTATATTATATCAGTATTGATGCTTTATCACACTGCCTTTGTGAGATAATTCATAGACCATACATATTGGAATAATATATCATTGATACTTTTATTCTCTCTTTCTATCATCCTTCCATTTATCCACATCCCTTTATTTTTGCTTCGCAACCTTTAAAAAATTTCAGTTGCTACAACTATATGATTGATTCAGTCATATAGTGACTGTTTATTGGAATCTCGACAATACGAAGCTATAAGTTGGTTATAAGTTTATATAGTTAGTAAGCTCATAGTAAGGGTTGGTCAAAATTTTTTAATCCAACTACACTCTAAACTCTAAAAAACTAACGAGTCACACACTAAGCATAGCATTTATACTAAATGGTCAATCTAATTTTTATTCAATCTTATAGAATATAGAATTTGAATTGCTTGGTTTTGTTTGATTTAATGGAATAAAGAATGAAATTTGTCATGTCTTTTTCGTTTGTTCTATCGCTGGACAGAACGGCAAGACAAATAAAGATACATTATTTCTCGTCTACAAATATCCAAATTTTTATGCCTAATACTCCATAGATAGTTCGAGTTGTATAGGAACAATGATCAATTTTAGCACTAATTGTTTGTAGAGGAACCCTGCCTTCTCTAATCCATTCGACGCGTGCAATTTCTTTTCCGTCAATACGCCCGGCAATTTGTACTTGAATTCCCTTTGTATCCGTTTGTTCAGTTAATTCAATAGCTTTTTTCATTGCCTTTCGAAATGAAACTCTATTTTTTAATTGTAAAGCTATATATTCTGCAAGAATATTAGGTTGTCCATAAGGGTTTTCAACTCTTGTTATAGCAATGTTAAGTTTACGGTTTACAGAATGAAAATCCTTTTGTACATTCATCTGTAATTCTTCGATTCCTCGTGTTCGGCCCTCTATTAATAAATTAGGGAATCCAATATGGATTATGACTTGGATCAAATCGATTCTTTTTTTTATTTGTATACGTGCAATTCCTTCGAAACCTGAGGACGTTCTCTTATTTTTTTGTACATAATCCTTGATACAATTCCGTATTTTTTCATCTTCCTGTACACCTGCGGAATAATTTTGTGGTTGTGCGAACCAAAAGGAATGATGACTTTGGGTTGTACCAAGTCTGAAACCAAGTGGATTTATTTTTTGTCCCATATTTTTATATTATCTCTAAATAATTTAGATTTATCCCTCACTACAATTGTTATATGACAAGTAGGTCTTTTTATCGGATAACTACGTCCTCGAGCCCGGGGTCTTAACTTTTTCACAATAGTACCTGCGTTGACTTCAGCTTCACTAATAAATAAATAAGCTTTGTTTAAGCCCATGTTATTACTTGCATTTGCTGCTGCGGAATAAACTAATTTCAAAATGGGATAAGATGCTCGATAAGGCATAAGTTCTAGTATCATAAGTGCTTCTTCATAGGAACGTCCGCGAATCTGATCAATTACTCTTCGTGCTTTGAAAACAGACATACATATATGTTTATGTTGAGCTAAAGCTTTAATTTCTGTACTCCAACGCGAGTTCTTTCTATTTATCATTAAGGTTATCCCCCACTAAATGAATAAAAACTGCCTATTTTACTAAAAAAAAAAAAGAAATTAACGACGAGATTTATTATCGGTTTTTGCATGTCTTGCGAAAGTGAGAGTAGGCACGAATTCTCCCAATTTATGACCCACCATACGATCTGTTATATAAATGGGTAAATGTTCCTTTCCATTATGAATAGCAATTGTATGGCCAATCATTGTGGGTATAATGGTAGATGCCCTAGACCAAGTTACTATTATTTCTTTCTCCTCCCTTATATTTAGTTTTTCAATTTTTTCCGATAAATCATTAGCTACAAAAGGATTTTTTTTTATTGAACGTGTCACAGCGGATTACTCCTTATATTACTATTACATTTTAAAAATTGGCATTCTATGCCCAATATATTGATCTAAGTATGAAGGTAAGAATAAATACAATATGGAAAAAGAAAATCCTTTAGCTAGATAAGGGGCGGATGTAGCCAAGTGGATCAAGGCAGTGGATTGTGAATCCACCACGCGCGGGTTCAATTCCCGTCGTTCGCCCATCACATGATTTCAAATTCTAAAAATTCGATTTTCTATATTCCTATTTATTTACGGCGACGAAGAATAAAACTATCACTATATTTTTTCCTTTTCCTACTTCTTCTTCCAAGCGCAGGATAACCCCAAGGAGTTGTGGGTTTTTTTCTACCAATTGGGGCTCTCCCTTCACCGCCCCCATGGGGATGGTCTACAGGGTTCATAACTACTCCTCTTACTACAGGACGCTTACCTAGCCAACGCTTAGATCCGGCTCTACCCAAACTTTTTTGGTTCACCCCAACATTACCCACTTGTCCGACTGTTGCTAAGCAGTTTTTGGATATCAAACGGACCTCCCCAGATGGTAATCTTAATGTGGCCGATTTACCCTCTTTTGCAATCAGTTTTGCTACAGCACCTGCCGCTCTAGCTAATTGTCCACCCTTTCCAAGTGTGATTTCTATGTTATGTATGGCCGTGCCTAAGGGCATATCGGTTGAAGTAGATTCTTCTTTTTATCAATAAAAACCCCTTCCCAAACTGTACAAGCTTCTTCCAAAGCATACGGCTTTCTAGATGTATATGATGATATCTAGACAGATGGATCTTATATGAATCATATGATGAAGTACCACATGAGTGGATATATTAGGAATCCAAATCTGCCGAATCACTCATGTTATGATCTTCTACATCCTAGGTCTCCCCGTTCCGTCATCTGGCTTATGTTCTTCATGTAGCATTCAGACCGAATGACTCTATGAAATTACGTCGATACTTCCACATATTATGGGTAACGTAGGAGACATCTCTATTTTTCCCCGGGGATCTTTATAATTACCACTGTTTAGCTTTTAATTCGCCTCTGACCATCAAATTAAATGTGAATAACCCGTCCTCCTCTCTTTGAAACAAGGGGTGCTTCCGGTTCTGTGCGTGCTTCAAACAATTTTGTCTTCTCCATATTACCATATCTCTAGAGTCAATAATTTTCTATGAGGAACTACTGAACTCAATCACTTGCTGCCGTTACTCAACAGTTTTCTGCTGAGGTTTCTCCCGTAGAGGGATCAGTGATCGATTTCTAGGTTTCGTCGTAAACCTAATTGGTTACTTCCAATTACGTAAATCAATAGTTCAAACCGCACTCAAAGGTAGGGCATTTCCCATTGATATAGGAACTTCTGTACCAGAAACAATGGTATCTCCAATTATAGCCCCTCTGGGATGTAAAATATATCTCTTCTCACCATCCCCATAGTGTATGAGACAAATGTGTGCATTTCGATTAGGGTCGTATTCTATGGTTACGATTCTACCAGATATGTCTTTTTCATTCCGTCGAAAATCTATTTTTCGGTATAGACGCTTATGACCTCCCCCTCTATGCCCTGCGGTAATGATTCCTCTGGCATTACGACCTTTACTACAACGACGCTGTCCATGGATCAAATTATTTCGTGGATTGGATTTTACTTGACTGTCTATGGCTCCATTGCGTGTGCTCGGGGTAGAAGTTTTGTATAAATGTATTGCCGTGTTATTAAGTATTTTGCTTTAAGTTCTTTTCTCTATAAGAGGTGGAATAGAATAACCCGGTTGAAGCGTAATGATCATACGTTTGTAATGCATTGTATGTCCCATAATAGGTCCCATTCTTCTACCCTTTCCGGGGACTCGATGACTATTTATAGCTATTACCTTGACGCCAAAGAAGAGTTCGACCCAATGTTTTATTTCTGTCCTAGTTGATCCTGATTCGACATTAGAAGTATATTGATTGTTCCCCAATAACCGAATACTTTTTTCTGTAAATACTGCATATTTGATTCCATCCATAAATCCATTTTCTTCCCTATGAGTTCCAGTATCGATAAGAATTCTAGTTCTTACTGTTCATATGTTATGGTATGAATATACCATACCAATTACCAATTCGGTATGTATGGATGATGAGATTCCATTGATACAGAGCCAATTCTAATAGACTTATTGAACGTTCCCATTGGCGTGCATCCAGCAGGAATTGAACCTACGAATTTGCCAATTATGAGTTGGGCGCTTTAACCATTCAGCCATGGATGCTTAACAGGGATCATCGTACATCGTGAATAACCAAATTCCAATTGAAATGAAATCTTTAGGAGGAATCAATGAGAGGACATCAATTTAAATCCTGGATCTTCGAATTGAGAGAGATATTGAGAGAGATCAAGAATTCTCACTATTTCTTAGATTCATGGACCAAATTCAATTCAGTGGGATCTTTCACTCACATTCTTTTCCACCAAGAACGTTTTATGAAACTCTTTGACCCCCGAATTTGGAGTATCTTATTTTCACGTGATTCACAGGGTTCAAGAAGCAATCGATATTTCACGATCAAAGGTATAGTACTGCTTGTAGTAGCGGTCCTTATATCTCGTATTAACAATCGAAAGATTGTCGAAAGAAAAAATCTCTATTTGATGGGGCTTCTTCCTATACCTATGAATTCCATTGGACCCAGAAATGAGACATTGGAAGAATCTTTTTGGTCTTGCAATATCAATAGGTTGATTGTTTCGCCCCTGTATCTTCCAAAAGGGAAAAATAGTTCTGAGAGTTGTTTCGTGGATCCGCAAGAGAGTACTTGGGTTCTCCCAATAAATAAAAAGTGTATCATGCCTGAATCTAACCGGGGTTCGCGGTGGTGGAGGAACCGGATCGGAAAAAAGAGGGATTCTAGTTGTAAGGTATCTAATAAAACCGTAGCTGGAATTGAGATCTCATTCAAAGAGAGAGATAGCAAATATCTGGAGTTTCTTTTTTTATCCTATACGGATGATCTGATCCGCAAGGACCATGATTGGGAATTGTTTGATCGTCTTTCTCCGAGGAAGAAGCGAAACATACTCAACTTGAATTCGGGACAGCTATTCGAAGTCTTAGGGAAAGACTTGATTTGTTATCTCATGTCCGCTTTTCGTGAAAAAAGACCAATTGAAGGGGGGGGGTTCTTCAAACAACAAGGAGCTGAGGCAACTATTCAATCAAATTATATTGAGCATGTTTCCCATCTCTTCTCGAGAAACAAGTGGGGTATTTCTTTGCAAAATTGTGCTCAATTTCATATGTGGCAATTCCACCAAGATCTCTTCGTTAGTTGGGGAAAGAATCAGCACGAATCGGATTTTTTGAGGAACGTATCGAGAGAGAATTTGATTTGGTTAGACAATGTGTGGTTGGTAAACAAGGATCGGTTTTTTAGCAAGGTACGGAATGCATTGTCAAATATTCAAAAAGAAAGATCGATTCTTTGGGATCCTTCCTTTCTTCAAACGGAAGGAACAGAGATAGAATCAGATCGATTCCCGAAATGCCTTTTTGGATCTTCCTCAATGTCCCGGCTATTCGCGGAACGTGAGAAGCAGATGAATAATCATCTGCTTCCGGAAGAAATCGAAGAATTTCTTGGGAATCCTACAAGATCAATTCGTTCTTTTTTCTCTGACAGATGGTCAGAACTTCATCTGGGTTCGAATCCTACTGAGAGGTCCACTAGAGATCAGAAATTTTTGAATAAAAAAAAGGATGTTTCTTTTGTTCTTTCCAGGCGATCGGAAAATAAAGAAATGGTTGATATATTCAAGATAATTACGTATTTACAAAATACCGTCTCAATTCATCCTATTTCATCAGATCCGGGATCTGATATGGTTCCGAAGGATGCACCGGATATGGACAGTTCCAATAAGATTTCATTCTTGAACAAAAATCCATTTTTTTATTTATTTCA